TAAAAAAAGAATCAATGAAAAGAGATAGTCTAATTCCAATTAGGAATTCCTTGGGACCTTTAGGATTAGGAAGAACCCCTAAAATTGCGCATTTTTATTCATTTTACCATTTAATAACTTATAATCAGATCTCGGTAACTAAATATTTACAACTTGACAATTTCAAACAGACTTTTCAAGTGCTTAAATATTATTTAATGGATGAAAATGGTAGGGTTTCCATTTATAGTAATCCCGATCCGCGCGGTAACATCGTTTTGAATCCATTCAATTTGAATTGGAATTTTCTCCATCATAATTATTGTGAAGAAGCATCTAGAATAATTAGCCTTGGGCAGTTTATTTGTGAAAATTTATGTATAGCCAAAAACGGACCGCACTTAAAATCGGGTCAAGTTCTAATTGTTCAAATTGACTCTGTAGTAATAAGATCAGCTAAAGCTTATTTGGCCACTCCGGGAGCAACCGTTCATGGCCATTATGGAGAAATCCTTTACGAAGGAGATACATTAGTTACATTTATATATGAAAAATCGAGATCTAGGGATATAACGCAAGGTCTTCCAAAAGTGGAACAAGTGTTAGAAGTGCGTTCGATTGATTCAATATCGATGAACCTAGAAAAGAGAATTGAGGGTTGGAACAAGAGTATAACAAAAATTATTGGAATTCCTTGGAGATTCTTGATTGGTGCTGAGCTAACTATAGTGCAAGGGCGTATCTCTTTGGTTAATAAGATCCAAAAAGTTTATAGATCTCAGGGGGTGCAGATTCATAATCGACATATAGAAATTATTGTGCGTCAAATAACATCAAAAGTGTTGGTTTCAGAAGAGGGAATGTCTAATGTTTTTTCACCCGGAGAACTGATTGAATTGTTGCGGGCGGAACGAACAGGGCGCGCTTTGGAAGAAGCGATCTGTTACCGAGCTATCTTATTGGGAATAACGAAAGCATCTCTAAATACTCAAAGTTTTATATCCGAAGCAAGTTTTCAAGAAACTGCTCGAGTTTTAGCAAAAGCCGCTCTCCGGGGTCGTATCGATTGGTTGAAAGGTCTGAAAGAGAACGTTGTTCTAGGGGGGATGATACCCGTTGGTACGGGATTCAACGGATTAGTGCAACGTTCAAGGCAACATACCAACATTCCTTTGGAAACCAAAAACAATAAACTATTCGAGGCAGAAATGCGAGATATTTTGTTCCACCACAGAGAATTATTTGATTTTTTCATTTCAAGGAATTTACACGATACACTGAGACAATCATTTCGAGGGTTGAATGATTCCTAAGAGCGGATTCACCCCCTTTCTTTTTAGCTATTTGTATTTGCGGTCATTTTTTTTTTTATTTTTATTTGGTATATAGTAATAAAGATAATAAAATAACAAATAGAATAGAAAGAAATTAATATTAATGGTTTGAATCGTGTATCAATGGCCAATATCCGTTAGAGGTAGAAACGAAGGTTCCATCGGAACAATTATTTATTTCTATTTCAGGGCACCTCGTCTCTCTTTTTTTTAATAAAAAGAAAGGAGGTGTGGATAAATAAATGACAAGAAGATATTGGAACATCCATTTGGAAGAAATGATGGAAGCAGGAGTTCATTTTGGTCATGGTACTAGTAAATGGAATCCTAGAATGGAACCTTATATCTCTTCAAAGCGTAAAGGTATTCATATTATAAATCTTATTAGAACTGCCCGTTTTTTATCAGAAGCTTGTGATTTAGTTTTTGATACGGCAAGTAGGGGAAAGCAATTCTTAATTGTTGGTACCAAAAATAAAGCAGCCGATTCAGTAGCACGGGCTGCAATAAGGGCCCGTTGTCATTATGTTAATAAAAAATGGCTAGGCGGTATGTTAACGAATTGGTATACTACGGAAACGATACTTCATAAGTTCAGGGACTTGAGAACGGAACAAAAGATGGGGATACTCAATCGTCTTCCGAAAAGAGATTCAGCTATGTTGAAGAGACAATTATCTCACTTGCAAACATATCTGGGCGGGATCAAATATATGACTGGATTACCCGATATTGTAATAATCGTTGATCAGCAAGAAGAATATACGGCTCTTCGAGAATGTATGATTTTGGGAATTCCAACGATTTGTTTAATCGATACAAATTGTGACCCAGATCTCGCTGATATTTCGATCCCAGCAAATGATGACGCGATAGCTTCAATCCGATTAATTCTTAACAAATTAGTATTTGCAATTTGTGAGGGTCGTTCTAGTTATATACGAAATCCTTGATTCATATTAATAATGAATAATAAAATAAAAAAATTCTTTTGGGAACTCCATAGATTTATGAAATCGGTTATGATTCCTAAAAGAGATACAAGTAACTAGGGATATTATGTAATTAATTGGTATACAAATATATATAAGTCAACTAGGCAAGTCGAAAAAAGAGAAGGTTGAATCCAAATAATTCTTTTTAAAGTTCTATTTTTTTCAGAGGGCAATATGAATGTTCTATTATGTTATATCAACACACTAAAAGGCTTATACGATATATCCGGTGTGGAAGTCGGCCAACATTTCTATTGGAAAATAGGGGGTTTTCAAGTCCATGCCCAAGTAATTATTACTTCTTGGGTTGTAATTGCTATCTTATTAGGTTCAGCCATTATAGCTGTTCGTAATCCACAAACCATTCCTACTGACAGTCAGAATTTCTTCGAATATGTTCTTGAATTCATTCGAGATGTGAGCAAAACTCAGATTGGCGAAGAATACGGTCCATGGGTTCCCTTTATTGGAACTTTGTTTCTATTTATTTTTGTTTCGAATTGGTCGGGTGCTCTTTTACCTTGGAAAATCATACAGTTACCTCATGGGGAATTAGCCGCGCCTACAAATGATATAAATACTACTGTTGCTTTAGCTTTACTCACGTCAGTAGCATATTTCTATGCGGGTCTTAGTAAAAAAGGATTAGGTTATTTTGGTAAATACATTCAACCAACTCCAATCCTTTTACCCATTAATATTTTAGAAGATTTCACAAAACCCCTATCACTTAGTTTTCGACTTTTCGGAAATATATTAGCTGATGAATTAGTAGTTCTTGTTCTTGTTTCTTTAGTACCTTCAGTGGTTCCTATACCCGTCATGTTACTTGGATTATTTACAAGCGGTATTCAAGCTCTTATTTTTGCAACTTTAGCTGCGGCTTATATAGGCGAATCCATGGAGGGTCATCATTGACTAGTTTTCGAAATAGTCTTTTTTTAGTTTAAGCCTTACGCAATATATGTGCGTATCAAGATAATCTGCTTAAGGAGCATAATATCTAAAAATAAATGGATAAATTATATAAATATAAACTATATAAAGTATAGAAGTAATAGTCAAAAATAAGATATTAGCGGTATTAGGGAATTGCAACAAACAAAAGGGGAAGTAAAAAAAAGGAAAGAGATCGAAAAGATCTTTTTCCTAAAATTCCAGTTCGGTCTATTTATCCCCCCCCAATGAATACTATCTTTATATTGTTTTGTTCATTTAATTCCAATATTCAATATTATTAGATATTAGTAATCATAATCTGAATAATAATTAGGATTGTAATACTTATAGTATTATAGTGTGCTATTTTAAAAAATATGCTATTGTTATATAGAAAAATTCCCATTCAAGTTGATTTCATCCAATTAAACGGTTGACCAAAAGAGAATTTTAATAAATAATAAATTACCTGAACTTAGATCAATCAAATACTTCTATTTCGATGCAACGATTCGATCTAACGAATTTGTCCATGTAGATTGATTGTACCTGCGTCGGCGAGTAAAAAAAGAAAAAATAAAGATTTACAAAAAACTAAATTCAAATTTATAAAAAAAAAAATGGATTGGTTAGGGGGGGCCGAACTAGATGTATGTACTCTAATTAGTATAAGACAACTCTTGTGAATGTTTCGAAGAATGATTCTATAATCCGATTGAATGTAAGATATGAATGGTTGATTTACGTTATCCAAGAAACACATGTATATGTAATATTAGATATTAATTAGTTATATATGTAATATCTAAGCGGCTCTATTACTGTGAATTTAGATAGGAATTCCAATGGAATCCCCTCCATTTCCTTTGTAGTTGTGAATTGAATATTAAATGAATAAAATAAAGTGACTATTGAATAAAGAGATTCAATCAAGAAAATAAGAAAAAACGAAAAATTCAAAAAGAATGGTATGGATTCAAAAAAATTCTGTGAATAAAAACTAAAAAAGAAATATTGAAGCCGTTCTGATGATTCAATAATAATATTATTACTTCAATTCCGAGTTCTTATTTCCTAAGACTGTATAGATCTTAGCGATGGAATAATTAAGTCATAATTTATTGGTTGATTGTATCATTAACTATTTACTTATTTTGGTGTGAGGAACTTATCATGAATCCACTGATTTCTGCCGCTTCCGTTATTGCTGCTGGTTTGGCCGTCGGGCTTGCTTCTATTGGACCTGGGGTTGGTCAAGGTACTGCTGCGGGCCAAGCTGTAGAAGGGATCGCGAGACAGCCCGAGGCGGAGGGAAAAATACGAGGTACTTTATTGCTTAGTCTGGCTTTTATGGAAGCTTTAACAATTTATGGACTGGTTGTAGCGTTAGCACTTTTATTTGCGAATCCCTTTGTTTAATCCGAAAAAAAAAAATACGTATTTTTTATTAGTTTATTTCCTTGGACTTACTGCTTTTTTTGAATTCGATTAGGATTTCACTCCTCCAATTATTTGGTGGGACACTAACCCATGGGAAGGACTGGTTGGAGAATGGGGAATTAGCAGAACGACTCGCCTTCTTCCTTCCCATTGTTAGTCCAATGGAATAGTTTTTTAGGAAGTGTTACAACAAACGAGATATTTCGCAATTGACATGACATAAGCATAAGGCCTGGGACTTAATTCTAATAATACTAAGTATCACTTTTTTTCTCAATTGGAAATTTCCAATTGAGAAAAAAATCTATTTTAA